CAATTCTATTTATTTGCTACATCTATTTGTTCTGATCAATCTAAGATAAGAATTATCTTAGGATTCTAATTCCTTTTCCTAATAAAGAAGAGGAAACCTCACTTATTTTTAACGCCCAAACCTTGATATGAAAAAAGTCGATAAAGCATAAATAGCCTTTATAAGAATAAGATTAGAAACCAAGCAATAAATGCCCAATATGTGATTCGTACGAAGCAATATCTTATTATTGCATAGTCTCTCGTTAGATAACTACTCTATATCATTTCTCATATAAAGTTCGTATACACTTAACAAAACCACTTGTTCTTTGAACAGTAAAAAGGAAAAGCAATCAAAGAAAAAAAGGGGGTCCGGTCTTCCTCAGTATCCATCTATAAAGATGGTAAGAGCCCATTCCATTGATTGAAATAGAAAATTTCGGAAGAATCTTAGGTTAGAATCAATTTCTAATCATCTGAATCCCCTTCTTTTCGAAATACAAACAGGGGAATCACTCAAATATCTCTTTGATTGAAAGAGTCTGATTCATATCATAGATTACTCCATTTGACTCCAATGAAATTCGAAATTCAGATATTTTTATTTTAAATAGTTCAAAACGCGTTGCAGAACGATCTATAAAATAAGTGATACGGTTTGATTCCTCAACTCAATTTAGTAGTACTTCTAGAGCCCACTTCTTCCCCACACTACGAGTGAAAGGGAAAATGTAAAGATTACCATTAAAGCAGCCCAAGCGAGACTTACTATATCCATGTGAATTATGTCTCCTATCTCTATAAATACAAAGGAATTATTCCTCACTAATAATAGTGGAATCAATGGTGCAGAGTCAAAAAAAGGGGATTTTGTCCGAACACTATTGATAAACCAATCTGATTCTGATTTCGAATCGGGAAAGATTAAACACAAGCAAAATATCCAAAGGGAATAGGAACATGTGAATAATAAGGCCTATTTTTTTGTTGACCCTCATAAGTAAAAAGGAAAGGGAGAAATCACTAAAAAAGATAAATCATTATCTAGTACAGACCTCTATTTCCCCTAATCCATACCCCCTTGTCCCGATTATTTCTGAGGGGTAGGGGGCTTGGCTAGGGGTTATCAAAAAAAATTCTTTCTTTTTTTCTATAAAAAAAAAGATTATCCATCGAATCTAATATTGATTGGATACCCCAGCGTTCATCTCGCAAGTCCGTCATATATAACGCAACTTCCAACCCTTTACCAAAATTCTAAATAGAATCTTAGCAGGCTCTACAATCTAATCCAAGATCCGGGCATTAGACAGTCCCTTAGTATAGTAATAGAAGGGAATCATAAAGTCTTAAAAGCTCCCTACTATAGAATAGATTATAATATTTCCTTGAATCCTAGATGCGAACGAGGATTCACAATCTTTTTTTTTCGAAAAACCTCAGACCAAATGTTTAGAATCAAACAAAAAATAAACAGTCTTTCCTCTGTTTCTACCGGAGAATAATTCTCCGAGTTATATCAGCAGAACAGAAGAAAAGAAGAGATTTCGGGTTTTTTGTTTGATCAGGCGACACCCGGATTTGAACTGGGGAAAAAGGATTTGCAGTCCCCCGCCTTACCACTCGGCCATGCCGCCAAAATGATACAAAAATCTTCTCGGATTACTAAATTTTTATTGTACTTGAAATTTTTAATTTTTTTTTTTGTTTTGGGTTTGATCCATTCCTTCGATTCATTCTAGAGTATCTCAAAATCCACAATGCTAAAAACATTCTCTCAGTTTTCTATTGAGAAATCACATGTGGATTTTCAGCCGACAAATTGGAACCATTAACTATTGACTGCTTATGCTTACTTCGAATTTATGAACGCCTCTGGATATTTTAATCTCAAAATTGTGTTTTCCTAATGACATACATAAGAAAATACAAATTGAGATAAAACTAATCAGTATTTATTTTTTTTAATCAAAAAATCCTTCTCAATTTCAATTATAACAAAATATATGAGTCTATGTAAACCCCAGAACATAAATTAGACATATCTATTAGTTAGATATGTTGTCGATAGGGAATTATCATAAAATTATTCTACTTCATTTTTGCATTGAATAGAGATTTTCGTTTGATAAAGGACGACCCAGGCTGTCCCGAATAGAAGGTACTAAAATAAAAGAAAAGTCGGATATTATAGCCATCCGCGTACGTGTTTAATAAATGCAACCCTTCTTATACACTTTATACACTTCAAATGGTATTCTACTCAAAAATAAGTAAAGTACAAAGATATCTCTTCTCTGCGAATTATTTTTGGAACACCGAAATTCATCGGTTAAGTGCTCAAATCAAAAAAAGGATTCTATATTGTTTCTGATTTTTGTGTCTTTATCTCCCAAATACTGAATCTTTTTTTTTTTCAAATTCCAATATGTAATATTATATAATTTGAATCATTTTATTTTTTTTGTCTATACAAAACCCTATAAACCTTAATAGATCTAAGTGACAAAATTCTGTTT